AGCCATGAAAGCGTAAGAACTCAACGGGATTCCCTTCTTTGTATGATTTGAGGGGGTAGGTCCCGTTGAGTTCTTAAGAATTAGAATATTTTTCGTCTAAATGGTAAAACCCCATTCCATTTTTCTGATGATGTTTTTGAAAAATGCAGTTCATTGATCCATCCGCCCATTGCTCGATAGTATCTAGCGATACTTTCAAAGTAAAGTTAGAAGAAATCACTCGATTTCCTAGATGACATACTATCCTCAAATCCTCAAATAATAATAATAAAACCTTAGTACTTTTTTTTGTATCTCATCAAAAATGGAAATTTTTCTAAGTTTATTGAAGAAGTTCTATTTACTCAATAAACCTCCCTTTCTTTTGTTTGCCCACTATTCTATTTTATATATAAACAATATATATATATTTAAAAGGGTTCTGATATTATTTTGAAAAATTCAAAACTTAGACTAGTAATCTTTGACGCACAGGATAAAGAATCTTTTTTTTCTTTCGACACAAGAAAGAGATGTGGAAAATTCCTTTTCTTGTGTCGAATACTAGGAAGATGAATAATCGTCCCTATAATTTTGTTCTTTTTACGTTAAGAGCTCAATGTCGATAAATCCGCAAGTCTAGAAATTCATTTCTGACAATTGAACCTTCTCGAACTGTTTCTTTTTAAGAACCAAAAAGATTTGTGCCAAAATAACAGATGCCAAGAAGAACAAAAGGCCTTGGACACGTAAGGGATCTTGAAGTACTATTTCTGCATCTCCCTGACCAAATCCGCCCACATTAGGATTACTCGTCAACGGTTGATCCAATTTGATAGATTCGCCTTCTGAAACAAGAAGTTCTGGCCCTGGAGGGATAATATCAACCACTTGACGTCCATCCGATGCATCCGCTATGGTTATTTCGTAACCCCCCTTTTCTTTTCGTATTATTTTACCTACTATACCTGCTGATGTAGCATTATAAACTGTATTGTTACTTTTGCTCCCGTCGGGATAAATCTGACCCCTTCCCCTGTTTCCGCCTACATATATAGGATATTTTAAGAAGTGAACCTCTTTCGTAGTAGCGGGGTCCGGGGAAAGGATAGGAAAGGTTATTTCACTATATTTCTGACCAGGAACGGGGCCTATCACAAGAATATTTTTTTTCTTGGGGCGATAGCTCTGAAAAGGCAGATTGCCTATCTTTTCTTTCATCTCGGGGGAAATCCGATCGGCAGGAGCTAATTCAAAACCCTCTGGTAAAATAAGAACAGCCCCTACATTCAAAGCACCCTTTTTACCATTAGCAAGAACTTGTTTTAGTTGCATATCATAAGGGATTCGAATTACTGCTTCAAATACAGTATCTGGAAGTACCGTTTGTGGAACTTCAATATCCACGGGCTTATTAGCTAAATGGCAATTGGCACATACAATACGACCAGTCGCTTCTCGCGGATTTTCATAACCCTGCTGTGCAAAAATGGGATATGCACTTGAAATGGATGGCCGAGTTATGATATATATCATGAGCGATATGGAAATGGATCGAGTAATTTGTTCCTTTATCCAAGAAAAAGTCTTTTTAGTTTGCATGGTCCAACCATTGAGCCCAAAAATGTCTACAATAAATTTGGTAGGTCGCTAACCTAGTTCCCTATCCGCAATTCTGCTATTTACTGGAATAATTTTACTGAAATAATAAATATTTAATATATAGAATAAATCTTTGGGATGGGTAGAAATAGAAAGAGTAAGTATGATTTTACATGCTTTGCTTCTGTACAACTACAAAGTAAGAAATGTTCGATTGAATTGGATTAATATCAGTAGATCCTTTTTTAATCATTCATTGAATGATAAATCACTACAAGTGACGGAGAAACACGATTTAAATAACGAAAAATCCAAAATTTAAATAGAGTATCTAGAATGACTGGAAAAGTAGAAACAAGACCAGATATTATTTGATCATTATGAGCAAATCCAAAATCTTTGTAGACAAAGCCAATCATTAGTTCCCAACCATGGGGCGAATGGAATCCGATACATAAATCTGTTAATAAAAGAATAGAAAAAGCCTTTATTGTGTCACTTAAGTTATATAAGAATTCCTGAGCCCAAGAGTTAAGAATAACAAGTTCTTCATTACCCAAAATAGAATAACCACTTAAAATAACGAAACAGATTATATTTGTCGAGAAGTGCAAAATCGTATGGATATGATCCTCATTGTGTATCTTGATTAATTGGAGCGTTTCTTTGTGGATTCCTATACGAAGGTTTTGTAGATGTGTCTCTGAGTATTCCTTGATCATTTCCTCCAAAAGAAGGATGTCCTCCAATTCTATGAATTTTTCTAGAATATTCTTTTCTTGAATATCATTCAAAAAAATTTCAGATTGCCTAGTATTCCACCAATAAGTAACCCAAGATTCCAGACTTTTATTAAATGAGAGAGAAATCCACCAAGGCAAAAATACTATAGATGCAAGATATAAAAGGGGGTTGAATGCTTTCTTTTTTGACATTTTTTCATTTCGTCTATGAATTTTTAATGAACCGACCTCATTAGTTGACTCTACGCCATCCAATATTTATCTCATGCATGAGTTCTATTACAAAGTATCGAACTTATGAATCTATTCACTGTTTTTTATTTGTTATTTCGGAGTTAGTCTTTGAATGTAGAAAGAATACAGAAATAGATTAAGAATCCACTTCGAATTCAAAGAGTTAACAAAAAAATATTATATTGTTTCCAGATATAGTAATTGGTCTAATTCGAAGCAAGTATCCCCCTTTTCGACGAATCAATGACTGCCTGAAAGAACCGCTTTATTTAGATAATGAATATTCTTTTCTATCATTATATCAAAATATCTTCTATTTTTACAAAATTTCACTGACTACTCAGAGTCCGGAATAAAAAAATTTATGTATTTCGAACTGCTTTGATAGAAAATAGAAAGGATGAATCCATTTTTTCGATTTGTTACTTAATTTTTTTTGTTATTGAATTAAGTTTGTAGATTTCCATACACCTAAAAGACCCCAAAAATGGTTTTGTTTTGTGGTTGTTGTGGTTGTTACGTAACGTATACGTCTTCTTTGACTAGAATGAGCGTTATAAGAAACTTCAGTTAAGTTCTGGTATAGAAAAGGGGGATTCTTTTGTTTTTCCTTCCTGCTGAGAAAGCATTCACTCTCTCAGCTCATTTCTCAAAATACTTCAATCGGTACACGCAAGAAATAGGCCAATTCGGCAGCTTTTTGTTCGATTTCCCGTGGAGTAACATTCTCATCAGTACGAGTCAAGGGAATGGCCCCTTGGCCTCTGATATCCATATAAAGGACACGGCGAGCATAAATACCCTCTTTAACTTCTATTCTGACGGACTGAATATCCTTTATAAGGAATCGGAGGAAGATGCGACGATTTTTTCCAGGGAATCCCCAACGAAAAATACACACCATTCCTTCTTTTCTATCGAATCGATCATAACCACCCCCTATATTCCACGAAATTGTGCACCACAAATAGGAGCTAATAAAGAGACCCGCGATCCCATAGAAAGACATCACAATCCCTTGTGGAAAAAAAAAGATTTGCTGAGACGGAAATAAAGATATCAAGTTTCTCCCAAGATAACTGGAAGTTCCAACCAATAAGAATCCTAATGAACCTAAAAAAAGGATAATGGCCCAGCAGAAATTACTTGTTTTTCGCGACCCCGTTATAGGTTGTATCCATATATGTTCTGATCGACAACTCATACTTGATCTGGTTTCGTTTTATTGGAATTGAGAGAATACCCTAGACTTTAAGACTTTACTCTTTTTGTTTCCGAAGTAACTCTCATCAACTAGTACTAGTTTGATGTGAACCTTTAAGAGTAATTTATCAAATTGGTTAGATCTGAAATAAAAACATACCCTTCGTATGATCCCATCAATATACATATAGATGTACCAATTTTACAATTCAGCCATCCGGCGATTCTGAGATTTTTTCAAATAGATAGAATTCCTTTACCCCCATATCCTCTTTCTACAGGCCAAAGAGCCCCTTTTTCGACGGAAGCGCCGAATGTTATACCTTCTTACACTAAATAGGTATCTGCGTTATGATACAAGTCTTAGTTTTGAAAAAAAAAAATGGATCAGAGTTGGGTCCATCAGATTTAAACAGTCTTATTTTTTTGAACATGAAGAAATAAAGAAGCCATTGCCATTGCCGGAAATACTAAGCCTACTAAAGGCACCAAAACAGAGGGAAAGTCGAAAGTTGTCATATAAAGGATACCTCAATTTACTATTTGTACCTGTTATTATTATTTAGAAAGATATCTTATCTTATTAAGAATTAAATAATTAGAATAATTCTAATTACTAATATTAATAATTAGAATTCAAAGTTTAATTAGTATAAATCTAAGTATATATCTAAGTGAGTATAGAAGGTACAAAAATCATATCTATAGTTTCTATATTCTAGAATTCTATATTTGGATTCTATATACATACGTAAGACGTAGAACAAAAATTTTTTATTTTCCTAGAATTTAACGAAAAAATTGATAGAGGCCTCTTAACTGAATTAGTAATCAAGAATATAGATAAAAAGGAGTTATCCGCAACTTTTGATTCTTTTTACAATTTAGATCTTATGTCAATAAAGAAACCCCATTCATATTCGTTTTACTTGGATTCTGATAAACTAACTACTTGTTTGCTACAAATAAAAAAGGAACTTAATGCTCTATTGAATTTTTATTCAAAGGAAAGAAAGCGTGGAGCTGAAATAACTCACTCAGAACGCTTTTTAAAGGATTACGTGGTACGATTAGATCGAATAAGCCCTTCTGGAATAAATATTCAGCCGCCTGTGAACCTTCAGGTACTGTTTTATTCAATGTTTGTTCAATTACTCTTTTGCCCGCAAATGCAATATAGGCATTGGGTTCGGCAATAATGATATCTCCCAACATACCAAAACTCGCAGTCACCCCCCC